GCTCGCGTAGCTTAAAATAAAGCATAGCACTGAAGATGCTAAGATGGGCCCTAGAAAGCCCCGCTTGCACAAAGGCTTGGTCCTGACTTTACCATCAGCTTTAACCCGATTTACACATGCAAGTCTCCGCAGACCCGTGAGAATGCCCTCAATCCCCCGTCCGGGGACGAGGAGCAGGCATCAGGCACAAATTTTAGCCCAAGACGCCTTGCCATGCCACACCCCCAAGGGAACTCAGCAGTGATAAATATTAAGCCATAAGTGAAAACTTGACTTAGCTAGAGTTAAGAGGGCCGGTAAAACTCGTGCCAGCCACCGCGGTTATACGAGAGGCCCCAGTTGATGGACACGGCGTAAAGGGTGGTTAAGGTTTAGAATAAATAAAGCCAAAAGACCTCTTGGCTGTCATACGCCCCTGAGTGCCCGAAGCCCGCATACGAAGGTAGCTTTAATATTAACCCACCTGACCCCACGAAAGCTGAGAAACAAACTGGGATTAGATACCCCACTATGCTCAGCCGTAAACCTAGACGTTATTTCACACAAACGTCCGCCAGGGTACTACGAGCATTAGCTTAAAACCCAAAGGACTTGGCGGTGCCTTAGACCCCCCTAGAGGAGCCTGTTCTAGAACCGATAACCCCCGTTAAACCTCACCACTTCTGGTCATCCCCGCCTATATACCGCCGTCGTCAGCTTACCCTGTGAAGGACTAATAGTAAGCAGAGTGGATAAAATCCAAAACGTCAGGTCGAGGTGTAGCGAACGAAGTGGGAAGAAATGGGCTACATTTTCTTTTAAAAGAACATCACGGACAACACTATGAAAACTAGTGCTCGAAGGAGGATTTAGTAGTAAAAAGGAAATAGAGTGTCCTTTTGAACCCGGCTCTGAGGCGCGTACACACCGCCCGTCACTCTCCCCGCCAAATAGCGACAACTGTTGTTAACACACAAGCATAAATGAGGGGAGGCAAGTCGTAACATGGTAAGTGTACCGGAAGGTGCACTTGGATCAAATCAGGGTGTGGCTGAGATAGTTAAGCATCTCCCTTACACCGAGAAGACATCCATGCAAGTTGGATCACCCTGAGCTAAATAGCTAGCTTAACTACTATACTAAATTAACAACATAAATAAATTGATAAAGCCTAAAACTATTAATCAAATCATTTTTCCACCTTAGTACGGGAGACGAAAAAGGTTCCATAAGCAATAGAAAAAGTACCGCAAGGGAAAGCTGAAAGAGCAATGAAATAAGTCATTTAAGCACAAAAAAGCAGAGACTAAAACTCGTACCTTTTGCATCATGATTTAGCAAGTATACAACAAGCAAAGAGACCTTTAGTTTGTTACCCCGAAACCAAGTGAGCTACCCCGGGACAGCCTAAAAGGGCCAACCCGTCTCTGTGGCAAAAGAGTGGGAAGATCCCCGGGTAGAGGTGACAGACCTACCGAACTTGGTGATAGCTGGTTGCCTAAGAAATGAATAGAAGTTCAGCCTCACGTCCCCTTTAGTCATATTAGTTATATCTAGGTTAGACATGAGAGAAGCATGAGAGTTAGTTAAAGGGGGTACAGCCCCTTTAACCAAGGGTACAACTTTACCAGGAGGATAGGGATTATAGTTTTAAAAATTCATTGTTTCAGTGGGCCTAAAAGCAGCCATCTGTTCAGAAAGCGTTAAAGCTCAGACAATAAAAAATTTATTATTTCAATAGCATATCCCATTCCCCTAATCTTATTAGGCCGCTCCATGACATCATGGAAGAGACCATGCTAATATGAGTAACAAGAGACAATATTTCTCTCCAGGCATAAGTGTAAGCCAGCCCGGATAAACCACCGGCAATTAACGAACCCAACAAAAGAGGGTAGTATAATTAATATAATATACAAGAAAAGCATATAAACCCCAATCGTTAAACCCACACTGGAGTGCCCACAGGAAAGACTAAAAGGAAGGGAAGGAACTCGGCAAACACAAGCCCCGCCTGTTTACCAAAAACATCGCCTCCTGCAAAATTCAAGGTATAGGAGGTCCAGCCTGCCCAGTGACCACAAGTTCAACGGCCGCGGTATTTTGACCGTGCAAAGGTAGCGCAATCACTTGTCTTTTAAATGAAGACCTGTATGAATGGCTAAACGAGGGCTTAGCTGTCTCCCCTTTTGAGTCAGTGAAATTGATCTGCCCGTGCAGAAGCGGACATATAATTACAAGACGAGAAGACCCTTTGGAGCTTAAGGTTCAAGCCCAACCGCGTTAAATAACTTACTAAATAAGAACTAAACCTAGCGGATAATGGAGCTTTACCTTCGGTTGGGGCGACCACGGAGAAAAATATATCCTCCGAGTGGACTGGGTTAATAAACCTAAAACCAAGAAAGACATTTCTAGGCCACAGAAAATCTGACCAATAATGATCCGGCCAACGGGCCGATCAACGGACCAAGTTACCCTAGGGATAACAGCGCAATCCTCTCCCAGAGTCCATATCGACGAGGGGGTTTACGACCTCGATGTTGGATCAGGACATCCTAATGGTGCAGCCGCTATTAAGGGTTCGTTTGTTCAACGATTAAAGTCCTACGTGATCTGAGTTCAGACCGGAGCAATCCAGGTCAGTTTCTATCTGTAACGTTACTTTTCCTAGTACGAAAGGACCGGAAAAGAGAGGCCCATGCCAAAAGTACGCCTCACCCCTAATTAATGAAGACAACTCAATTAAACAAATGGAGGACCTGCAACCCGGGCAAAGATAAAGCCACACTAAGATGGCAGAGCATGGTAATTGCAAAAGGCCTAAGCCCTTTTAGCCAGAGGTTCAAATCCTCTTCTTAGTTTATGTTAAACACTTTACTTATTTATTTAATCAATCCCCTCGCATATATCATCCCTGTTCTCTTAGCTGTAGCATTTCTTACACTTATTGAACGAAAAGTCTTAGGTTATATACAACTACGTAAGGGCCCAAATATTGTAGGGCCATATGGCCTCCTTCAGCCAATTGCTGATGGAGTTAAATTATTCATTAAAGAGCCCATCCGCCCGTCCACATCATCCCCATTTTTATTTTTAGCCACCCCCATACTTGCATTTACACTAGCCATAACCTTATGAGCCCCTATCCCTATACCCCACCCAGTCACAGATTTAAATCTGGGTGTCCTATTTATCTTAGCCCTGTCAAGCCTCGCAGTATATTCAATCCTCGGATCTGGATGAGCCTCAAATTCGAAATATGCATTAATTGGTGCCCTACGAGCCGTAGCTCAAACAATCTCTTATGAAGTAAGTCTAGGGCTAATTCTTCTTTCAATTATTATTTTCACGGGGGGCTATACACTACAAATATTTAATATTACTCAAGAAGGTATTTGACTACTTATTCCAGCCTGACCTCTAGCTGCAATGTGATATATTTCCACTCTAGCAGAAACAAACCGAGCACCCTTTGACCTCACTGAGGGTGAATCTGAACTAGTCTCTGGGTTTAACGTAGAATATGCAGGAGGGCCATTTGCCCTCTTCTTTCTAGCTGAATATGCCAACATTTTATTAATAAATACCCTGTCAGCCGTCCTCTTTCTTGGTGCCACCAATCTCCCAGCCCTTCCTGAATTAACTACAATTAACCTAATGATTAAAGCTGCACTTCTCTCCATGGCCTTCCTATGAATCCGAGCATCCTATCCTCGATTTCGTTATGATCAACTAATACATCTAGTATGAAAAAACTTTTTGCCTCTAACCCTGGCCCTAGTATTATGACACACCGCTCTTCCCATTGCATTTGCAGGCCTTCCCCCCCAACTTTAATTAACAGGAACCGTGCCTGAATGCCTAAGGACCACTTTGATAGAGTGGCTTATGAGGGTTAAAGCCCCTCCAGTTCCTAGAAAGAAGGGAATCGAACCCATACCCAGGAGATCAAAACTCCTAGTGCTTCCTCTACACCACTCTCTAAGATAAGGTCAGCTAATTAAGCTTTCGGGCCCATACCCCGAACATGACGGTTAAAATCCCTCCCCTATCAATGAACCCTTATGTATTAATAATTTTGTTGTCTAGCCTCGGACTGGGAACTACACTAACCTTCGCAAGTTCCCACTGACTATTGGCCTGAATGGGTTTAGAAATTAATACCCTGGCAATTATTCCACTAATAGCTCAACAACACCACCCACGGGCAGTTGAAGCAACAACCAAATATTTCCTAACACAAGCAACAGCCGCAGCAATAATTTTATTTGCAGCTACAACAAATGCATGAATTATGGGTGAATGAGACATTAACAGCCTCTCCCACCCACTAGCCTCAACCCTAGTAATTGCAGCCCTATCACTAAAAATTGGCCTGGCCCCCGTACACTTTTGATTACCAGAAGTTCTCCAGGGGCTGGACCTGTTAACTGGACTAATTTTATCCACATGACAAAAACTAGCACCATTTGCACTAATTATCCAAGTAGCTCCAACAATTGATCCCCACCTCCTTATATCCATAGGCCTCCTATCAACCCTAGTAGGAGGATGAGGCGGTCTAAATCAAACTCAACTACGAAAAATCCTAGCCTACTCCTCTATTGCACATATAGGCTGAATAATCATTATTCTGCAGTTCTCCCCACAATTAACACTCCTAGCACTAGGAATATATATTTTCATAACGGCCACAGCTTTCCTTTCATTTAAAATATCAATAGCCACAAAAATTAATACACTTTCCACAGCATGAGCAAAAACCCCCACCCTTATAGCAACCACAGCCTTAGCCTTGCTTTCCCTAGGAGGACTTCCCCCACTAACCGGGTTTATACCTAAATGACTTATTTTACAAGAGATATCAAAACAAGGATTACCCCTCACCGCAACAATTATGGCCCTAGCAGCTTTGCTAAGTTTATACTTTTATTTACGTTTATGTTACGCAATAGCCCTAACAATTTCTCCTGTTACAATAAACTCAATGATACCATGACGAACCTCCAATTCCCAATCGACACTTACCCTGGCCCTAACCACCACAGTTGCCCTGGGACTCCTTCCAATTACCCCCGCTATCCTAGCATTAACCACCTAGGGGCTTAGGATAATTTAGACCAAGGGCCTTCAAAGCCCTAAGTAGGAGTTAAAATCTCCTAGCCCCTGCTAAGACTTGCGGGACATTATCCCACATCTTCTGAATGCAAGCCAGACACTTTAATTAAGCTAAAGCCTTCCTAGATGAGAAGGCCTCGATCCTACAAACTCTTAGTTAACAGCTAAGCGCTCAAACCAGCGAGCATTCATCTACTTTCCCGCCACTAGGCGAGCAAGGCGGGAAAGCCCCGGCAGACGTCAATCTGCGTCTTTGGATTTGCAATCCAATGTGTACTCCACCACGGGGCTTGATAGGAAGAGGACTTAAACCTCTATCTTCGGGGCTACAACCCGCCACCTGGCTTCGGCCATCCTACCTGTGGCAATCACACGCTGATTCTTCTCTACTAACCACAAAGATATTGGCACCCTTTACCTTGTATTCGGTGCCTGAGCCGGAATGGTTGGAACCGCCCTTAGCCTCTTAATTCGTGCCGAGCTTAGCCAACCCGGGTCTCTCCTTGGGGATGACCAAATTTATAATGTTATTGTTACTGCACATGCATTTGTTATGATTTTCTTTATAGTAATACCTATCCTCATCGGTGGGTTCGGCAACTGACTTATTCCACTAATGATTGGCGCCCCCGACATAGCATTCCCGCGAATAAATAATATGAGCTTTTGGCTTCTGCCCCCCTCATTTCTTCTTTTACTAGCCTCCTCCGGAGTTGAAGCTGGAGCCGGGACGGGCTGAACTGTTTATCCCCCACTAGCCGGTAACCTCGCCCACGCAGGTGCATCCGTCGACCTTACAATCTTCTCTCTGCACCTGGCAGGAGTTTCATCTATTCTAGGGGCTATTAATTTTATTACTACTACGATCAATATGAAGCCGCCTGCCATCTCACAATACCAAACACCCCTATTTGTATGGGCAGTTCTTGTAACAGCTGTTCTTCTACTTTTATCCCTGCCTGTTCTAGCCGCAGGAATTACTATACTCCTGACGGACCGGAACCTAAATACTACATTCTTTGACCCGGCGGGAGGGGGAGACCCCATCCTTTATCAACATCTGTTCTGATTCTTTGGGCACCCTGAAGTCTATATTTTAATTTTACCCGGATTTGGAATTATCTCCCATGTTGTAGCCTACTATGCAGGCAAAAAAGAACCTTTCGGATACATGGGGATGGTATGAGCCATGATGGCTATTGGCCTCCTGGGCTTTATTGTCTGAGCCCACCACATGTTCACCGTCGGCATAGATGTTGATACTCGTGCATACTTTACATCTGCCACAATAATTATTGCTATCCCCACAGGCGTAAAAGTCTTTAGCTGACTGGCCACGCTCCATGGGGGCTCTATTAAATGAGAGACCCCTATACTCTGAGCACTCGGCTTTATTTTCCTTTTTACAGTAGGAGGTCTAACCGGAATTGTTTTAGCTAATTCATCTATTGACATTGTACTTCACGACACATATTATGTAGTTGCCCACTTCCACTATGTACTTTCAATAGGCGCAGTGTTTGCAATTATGGCCGGCTTTGTTCACTGATTTCCCCTATTTACGGGATATACCCTACACAGCACATGAACTAAAATCCACTTTGCAGTAATGTTCTTAGGTGTCAATCTTACTTTTTTCCCGCAGCACTTCCTCGGCCTTGCAGGTATACCGCGACGATACTCAGATTATCCAGATGCCTACACCCTATGAAACACAGTCTCATCTATTGGGTCAATGATCTCACTTGTAGCCGTAATTATATTCTTATTCATTTTATGAGAAGCCTTTGCCTCTAAGCGAGAAGTTTTATCCGTAGAACTAACCGCAACAAATGCTGAGTGACTCCACGGTTGTCCTCCTCCTTACCACACATTTGAGGAACCAGCATTTGTCCAAGTTCAATCAAATTAAGCGAGGAAGGGAGGAATTGAACCCCCATATGCTGGTTTCAAGCCAGCCGCGTAACCACTCTGCCACTTCCTTTTAAGACATTAGTAAATCAGTAATTACATCACTTTGTCAAGGTGAAATTGTAGGTTAAACCCCTGCATGTCTTAAGCTTTGAGCTTAATGGCACATCCCACACAATTAGGATTCCAAGACGCGGCATCACCCGTTATAGAAGAACTTCTTCACTTCCATGATCACGCACTAATAATTGTATTTTTAATTAGCACACTTGTACTTTACATTATTGTTGCCATAGTTTCTACAAAACTTACTAATAAATATATTCTAGACTCTCAAGAGATTGAGATTGTATGAACAGTACTACCAGCAGTTATTCTTGTTTTAATTGCTCTGCCCTCCCTTCGAATTCTTTACCTTATAGATGAGATTAATGATCCCCACCTTACTATTAAGGCCATAGGCCACCAATGATACTGAAGCTATGAATATACGGACTATGAGGACTTAGGTTTTGACTCATATATGATTCCAACTCAGGACCTAAACCCCGGCCAATTTCGACTACTGGAAACAGATCATCGAATAGTAGTTCCAATAGAGTCCCCCATCCGTGTATTGATCTCTGCTGAAGATGTTCTTCACTCTTGGGCTGTCCCATCCCTTGGCATCAAAATAGACGGAGTTCCGGGCCGTCTTAACCAAACTGCCTTCATTGCCTCTCGCCCTGGGGTATTCTACGGACAATGCTCCGAAATTTGTGGAGCGAACCACAGCTTCATGCCAATCGTTGTTGAAGCCGTTCCACTCGAACACTTTGAGCGCTGATCCTCATTAATACTAGAAGACGCCTCACCAGGAAGCTAAATTTGGGCTACAGCGTTGGCCTTTTAAGCCAAAGATTGGTGCCTCCCAACCACCCCTAGTGAAATGCCACAATTAAATCCAGCCCCCTGATTTGCAATTTTATTATTTTCGTGGTTAATTTTCTTAACCATTATCCCCACAAAAATTCTTAATCATGTTTCTCCCAATGAACCATCTCCATTTAGCACAGAAGAACATAAAGCCCAACCCTGAGACTGACCATGGCAATAAGCTTCTTTGACCAATTTGCAAGCCCCTCATATCTAGGGATTCCCCTAATTGCTATTGCTATTGCCCTACCTTGAGTAATATATCCCACCCCCTCAACTCGATGAATTAATAATCGTCTAATTACGATTCAAGGCTGATTAATTAACCGATTTACAAATCAACTGATACTCCCACTAAATGTTGGTGGGCATAAGTGAGCCTTATTACTAGCCTCCCTAATAATTTTCTTAATTACAATTAATATATTAGGACTCCTACCATACACCTTCACCCCCACAACACAACTATCTCTAAATATGGGATTTGCAGTTCCTTTATGGCTCGCCACGGTCCTTATTGGCATGCGTAACCAACCAACAGTAGCACTAGGCCATCTTCTACCAGAAGGGACCCCCATTCCTCTTATTCCCGTCTTAATTATTATTGAAACAATTAGCCTATTTATTCGCCCCCTGGCCTTAGGAGTACGATTAACAGCCAATTTAACCGCCGGACATCTATTAATTCAATTAATTGCCACTGCTGTATTTGTTCTTCTTCCAATAATGCCCACGGTAGCTATTTTAACTGCCGCTGTCTTGTTCTTATTGACCCTGCTGGAAGTAGCTGTGGCTATAATCCAAGCATATGTATTTGTTCTTCTTCTAAGCCTCTACCTCCAAGAAAACGTCTAATGGCCCACCAAGCACATGCGTATCATATGGTTGATCCAAGCCCATGACCACTAACCGGCGCAGTCGGAGCCCTTTTAATAACATCCGGCCTAGCAATCTGATTCCACTTTCACTCAATCACTCTTATAACCCTCGGGTTAATTTTACTGCTCCTCACCATGTACCAATGATGACGAGACATTATCCGCGAGGGGACCTTCCAAGGCCATCACACACCTCCAGTACAAAAAGGCCTACGATATGGAATAATCCTTTTTATTACATCAGAAGTATTCTTTTTTCTAGGCTTCTTCTGAGCCTTTTATCACTCAAGCCTGGCACCAACCCCAGAACTTGGAGGTTGCTGGCCTCCTACAGGGATTACACCTCTGGACCCCTTTGAAGTCCCCCTACTTAATACAGCCGTCCTCTTAGCATCAGGCGTAACAGTGACATGAGCCCACCACAGCCTTATAGAAGGTGAACGGAAACAAGCTATCCAATCTCTTGCACTTACCATTCTTTTAGGGTTCTACTTCACAGCCCTCCAAGCAATAGAATATTACGAAGCCCCTTTCACAATTGCAGACGGCGTTTACGGATCCACATTTTTTGTAGCTACAGGCTTCCACGGACTCCATGTAATTATTGGATCTTCTTTCTTGGCTGTCTGCCTTCTTCGCCAAATCCAATACCACTTTACATCTGAGCACCACTTCGGCTTTGAAGCCGCCGCATGATACTGACACTTCGTTGATGTAGTATGACTATTCCTTTATGTATCAATCTACTGATGAGGCTCATATCTTTCTAGTATCTAAAGCTAGTACGAGTGACTTCCAATCACCTAGTCTTGGTTAAACTCCAAGGAAAGATAATGAACTTAATTATTACTATTTTATTTATTTCAATTACATTATCAGTAATTCTAGCTGTTGTATCGTTCTGGCTCCCGCAAATAAACCCGGATGCAGAAAAACTATCACCATATGAATGTGGGTTTGATCCCCTCGGATCTGCTCGACTACCATTTTCTATTCGATTTTTTCTGGTTGCTATTCTTTTTCTTCTCTTCGACCTGGAAATTGCTCTTCTACTTCCTCTACCCTGAGGAGACCAACTTTTTAACCCCGTAGGAACTCTTCTTTGGGCCTCAGCCGTATTAGTTCTTCTAACACTAGGCCTAGTCTATGAATGAACTCAAGGGGGCCTAGAATGAGCAGAATAAGGGTGTTAGTCCAAAGCAAGACCTCTGATTTCGGCTCAGAAGACCGTGGTTCAACTCCACGACCCCCTTATGACACCCGTACATTTCAGCTTTAGCTCTGCCTTTATTTTAGGGCTTATAGGTTTAACATTTCACCGTACACACCTATTATCTGCATTATTGTGCCTAGAGGGTATGATGTTATCACTATTTATTGCACTAGCTCTTTGAGCCTTACAATTTGAAATAACTGGATTTTCAACGGCACCAATACTTCTTCTAGCATTCTCAGCCTGTGAGGCAAGTGCAGGTCTAGCACTACTTGTTGCCACAGCCCGAACCCACGGAACAGACCGACTACAAAACCTTAATCTTCTACAATGCTAAAAGTACTAATACCCACAATAATGCTATTTCCAACAATTTGATTATCATCGCCAAAATGATTATGATCAACAACAATTGCCCACAGCCTGCTAATTGCCATCACCAGCATATCATGACTATATTGAACATCTGAAACGGGCTGGTCTTCGTCTAATCAGTATATAGCCACAGACCTATTATCCACCCCCCTATTAGTTCTCACTTGCTGGCTTCTTCCTCTAATAATTTTAGCCAGTCAGAATCACATTAACCCAGAGCCTGTTAATCGTCAGCGACTCTATATTACTCTCCTAGTATTTTTACAAACATTCTTAATTATAGCATTTGGTGCCACAGAAATTATTATATTTTATGTTATATTTGAAGCCACCCTCATCCCCACCTTAATTATTATTACCCGATGAGGAAACCAAACCGAACGCCTCAACGCAGGAACCTACTTCCTATTTTATACACTAGCAGGATCCCTGCCCCTCCTAGTGGCTCTTCTACTCCTTCAACACTCAACCGGGACTCTTTCAATGTTAATTTTGCAATATTCACAACCCCTGACTCTTAACACCTGAGGCCATAAAATTTGATGAGCTGCATGCCTAATTGCATTTCTTGTTAAAATACCCCTTTACGGTGTTCATCTGTGACTCCCCAAAGCACATGTTGAGGCCCCCGTAGCAGGATCAATAGTCCTTGCTGCAGTGCTCCTAAAATTAGGGGGATATGGAATAATACGAATAATAGTTATACTTGACCCACTTTCTAAAGAGCTAGCTTATCCTTTTATTATTCTAGCCCTATGGGGCATCATCATAACAGGCTCAATTTGCCTCCGGCAGACAGACTTAAAATCCTTAATCGCCTATTCATCAGTTAGCCACATGGGCTTAGTGGCGGGGGGAATTTTAATTCAAACCCCCTGAGGTTTTACAGGCGCAATTATTCTTATAGTTGCACATGGTCTGGTATCGTCCGCACTATTCTGCCTGGCCAATACTGCCTACGAACGGACCCACAGCCGAACCATAATCCTTGCACGAGGATTACAAATAATTTTCCCTTTAACAGCAGTCTGATGATTTATTGCAAATCTAGCCAATCTGGCACTCCCCCCCCTACCTAATTTAATAGGAGAATTAACCATTATTTCCACTTTATTTAATTGATCACCCTGAACCATCCTGCTTACAGGAACTGGCACTTTAATTACAGCCGGCTACTCACTATATCTTTTCCTGATGACTCAACGAGGACCCTCACCAACCCACATCACAGGCCTCCCACCATTCCACACACGAGAACACCTATTAATGGCCCTTCATCTCATCCCGGTTATTCTTCTTATTGCTAAGCCTGAACTTATATGAGGCTGATGCTACTAGTAAGTATAGTTTAAATAAAATATTAGATTGTGATTCTAAAGACAGGGGCTAAAATCCCCTTACTCACCGAGGAAGGCCCGAGGCAGTAAGAACTGCTAATTCTTATAACCCACGGTTAAACTCCGTGGTTTCCTCGGGCTTTTAAAGGATAATAGCTCATCCGTTGGTCTTAGGAACCAAAAACTCTTGGTGCAAATCCAAGTAAAAGCTATGCACCCAACAACCCTAATTTTATCCTCCTCATTAATTCTAGTAATTGCCATTCTTATTTACCCGCTCATATCCACCCTTAACCCTCACCCCCAAAACCAAAAATGAGCAATTTCACATGTTAAAACCGCTGTGAGCACTGCATTCCTGGTGAGCCTCTTACCACTAATAATTTTTCTTGATTGTGGGGCTGAAACTATTGTTACAAATTGACACTGAATAAACACCACCCTCTTTGATATTAATATCAGTTTTAAATTTGACCACTATTCAATTATCTTTACACCTATTGCCCTTTACGTGACTTGGTCCATCCTTGAATTTGCATCCTGATATATACACTCTGATCCATTTATAAACCGATTCTTTAAGTACTTACTTCTATTTCTTGTAGCCATGATTATACTTGTTACAGCCAATAATATATTTCAACTCTTCATCGGCTGAGAGGGGGTAGGAATTATATCTTTCCTCCTCATCGGCTGATGGTACGGACGAGCCGATGCTAATACAGCAGCCCTACAGGCCGTCTTATATAATCGAGTGGGTGATATTGGCCTGATCATGACTATAGCTTGACTTGCCATAAATTTTAATTCATGGGAAATTCAACAAATATTCTTCCTGTCAAAAAACTTTGATATAACCCTCCCCCTCCTTGGCCTAATTCTAGCCGCAACCGGAAAGTCTGCTCAATTTGGGCTCCATCCCTGGCTACCCTCTGCCATGGAGGGCCCCACACCAGTATCTGCCCTACTTCATTCCAGCACCATAGTAGTAGCTGGAATTTTTCTTCTTATTCGCCTTCACCCCCTTATAGAAGACAATAGCCTTGCACTAACAACCTGTCTCTGCCTAGGCGCCCTCACAACCCTATTTACGGCAGCCTGCGCCCTCACCCAAAATGATATTAAAAAAATTGTTGCATTTTCTACATCTAGTCAACTTGGATTAATGATAGTTACTATTGGGTTAAATCAACCCCAACTAGCATTCCTTCATATTTGTACACACGCCTTTTTTAAGGCTATACTATTCTTATGCTCGGGGTCTATTATTCACAGTTTAAATGATGAACAAGACATCCGTAAAATGGGGGGCCTCCAAAACCTGATACCACTAACCTCAACATGTTTAACAATTGGCAGCCTAGCACTAACAGGCACCCCCTTCTTGGCCGGCTTTTTCTCAAAAGATGCTATCATTGAAGCCCTAAATACCTCTCACCTAAACGCCTGAGCCCTTATTCTTACACTTATTGCCACCTCTTTTACCGCAGTTTATAGCTTCCGCGTGGTATATTTTGTTACTATGGGTACACCCCGATTCCTGCCTTTATCACCTATTAATGAGAACAACCCCTCAGTAATTAACCCTATTAAACGACTCGCCTGAGGAAGTATCGTTGCCGGACTAATTATCACATCAAATTTTCTCCCATCAAAAACACCAATCATGAGTATACCACTTACCCTAAAATTAGCTGCTCTACTAGTTACAATTCTAGGCCTGCTAACAGCCCTAGAATTAACTGCTATAACCAACAAACAATTTAAAGTAACACCTATTATTCCCCTCCACCACTTTTCAAATATACTAGGATTCTTCCCCGCAGTTATTCACCGACTAGCCCCCAAACTTAACCTAACCTTGGGGCAGTCAATTGCTACTCAGCTAGTAGATCAAACATGATTTGAAGCCACGGGCCCCAAAGGAGTATCATCCCTTCAAGTAAAAATAGCTAAAACTGTGAGTGATATACAACAAGGTATAATTAAAACATATCTTACCATTTTTCTTTTAACTACTGCCATTGCTATTCTCTTGGCCATAGCTTAAACAGCTCGAAGAGAACCTCGACTCAACCCTCGAGTTAATTCTAAAACCACAAATAAAGTCAAAAGTAATACCCACGCACAAATTACTAACACACCTCCCCCCGAAGAGTATATTATAGACACACCACTAACATCCCCTCGCAATATAGAAAACTCCTTAAAAGTATCAACAACTATCCAAGAGCCCTCATATCAACCCTCTAAGAAGAAACTTATTACTAATCCTACCCCAACTAAATAAATCAAAACATACCCTAACACAGAGCGATCCCCCCAAGACTCAGGAAATGGCTCAGCAGCCAAGGCTGCCGAATAAGCAAACACCACCAGCATTCCCCCCAAATAAATTAAAAAAAGAACTAAAGACAAAAAAGACCCCCCATGGCTAATTAATACACCACACCCAACCCCCGCCGCTACTACTAATCCCAAAGCAGCAAAATAAGGTGCCGGATTAGAAGCTACGGCAACCAATCCAACAATTAAAGCTATCAACAGTAAAGATACTAAGTAAGTCATAATTTTTACCCGGATTTTAACCGGGACCAGTGACTTGAAGAACCACCGTTGTTATTCAACTATAAAAACCCCCTTAATGGCAAGCCTACGAAAAACACACCCCTTAATTAAAATTGCTAATGATGCACTAGTCGACCTCCCGGCCCCCTCCAACATTTCAGTATGATGAAATTTTGGCTCGCTCTTAGGATTATGTCTAATCACTCAAATCTTAACAGGACTATTTCTAGCCATGCACTATACATCTGATATTACTACTGCCTTCTCATCCGTGGCCCACATCTGCCGAGATGTAAACTATGGATGACTAATCCGAAATATTCACGCAAATGGAGCATCATTCTTCTTTATCTGCATTTACATTCACATTGCTCGAGGGTTATATTATGGATCCTATCTCTACAAAGAAACCTGAAACATCGGAGTTGTTCTCCTTCTACTTGTAATGATAACAGCATTTGTAGGCTATGTTCTTCCATGAGGACAAATATCCTTTTGAGGTGCCACAGTAATTACTAATCTTTTATCTGCAGTCCCCTACGTAGGAAACGCCCTAGTTCAATGAATCTGAGGGGGATTCTCAGTTGATAACGCCACATTAACACGATTCTTTGCCTTCCATTTTTTATTACCTTTTATTATTGCTGCAGCCACCATCCTACACCTTCTTTTCCTCCACGAAACAGGCTCAAATAATCCCATAGGACTAAACTCCGACGCAGATAAAGTATCATTTCACCCCTATTTTTCATATAAAGATCTACTAGGCTTTGCAGTTGTTCTCCTAGCCCTCACATCTCTATCACTATTTTCTCCCAACCTCTTAGGTGACCCCGATAATTTTACTCCCGCAAACCCCCTAGTAACGCCACCACATATTAAACCAGAGTGATACTTTCTATTTGCTTACGCAATTCTTCGATCTATTCCCAACAAACTGGGGGGAGTCCTAGCATTATTATTTTCAATCCTAGTCCTAATAGTAGTACCTATTCTTCACACGTCAAAACAACGAGGCCTAGCATTCCGACCAATTACTCAATTCCTCTTTTGGACCTTAGTTGCTGATATGTTGATCCTGACATGAATTGGAGGAATGCCAGTCGAACACCCATTTATTATTATCGGGCAGCTCGCATCAATCCTGTACTTCACCCTATTCCTGATCTTAATCCCACTGGCGGGATGACTAGAGAATAAGGCATTAGAATGAGCTTGCCCTAGTAGCTTAGCTTTAAAGCATCGGTCTTGTAATCCGAAGATCGGAGGTTAAAGTCCTCCCTAGCGCCAGAAAAGGGAGATTTTAACTCCCACCACTGGCTCCCAAAGCCAGTATTCTTAATTTAACTATTTTCTGCTTATGGTATAGTACATATTATGCATAATATTACATTAATGGATTAGTACATTAATGTATTATCACCTATTAAATAAATAGACCATAAAGCATGTAATAATAACTAAGGTATACATAAACCATAATATTATTAATATTATATATTATCCAACAATGGCAAGTGAAAACTCCCCATAAATATTGCCCCCAACATTTTCCTTGAATTACTCAATTAACATCTATTGGACAAATATTAATGTAGTAAGAAACCACCAACCAGTTTATATAAAGGTATATTATTAATGATAGGGTCAGGGACAACAATTGTGGGGGTAACACTTAGTGAACTATTACTGGCATCTGGTTCCTATTTCAGGAACATAACTGCATAATTCCACTTACTATTAATTATACTGGCATCTGATTAATGGTGTAGTACATACGACTCGTTACCCACCATGCCGGGCATTCTTTTATATGCATAACGTTCTCTTTTTTGGTCTACCTTTCCTATACATCTCAGAGTGCAGGCTCAACTGGTAAATTAAGGTGGAACATTTTTCTTGCATGTAATAAATGTCTATGAATGATGGAAAGACATAACTTAAGCATTGCATATATAGAATTCAAGTGCATAACATATCCTTATTCAACACAGCTTTGTAGTATATGCCCCCTTTTGGTTTTTGCGCGACAAACCCCCTTACCCCCTACGCCGGGCGATTCCTGTTTATCCTTGTCAAACCCCGAAACCAAGGAAGACTCGACCAAGCATATCAAAATCAACAAATTGAAGTAGGTGTTGACTTATGCCACCACATTATATATATATATATACACCATATAAAAATATTTTAACTGCTTTTTTTACCTAAAAATTAGGACTAAATTTTAGAAAAATTCTTCAACCCTGACATGTCAAAGAATAAATTC